TACACAGTGGCATCCATTTTGTAACACTATATATACCAACACACACCATAACTTGTTGAAGGCGCCAGTCGAGACTTTCATGGTTTTGGGGTTTGACATGAATTATAAGGCTCTTAGGGCGTAGGGGGTAAGGGGGTTTGTCGCGTAAAAACTTTCCTGTGACTTTGTTAAGAAGGGGGCAGTATCTATAGAGTATTTGGGTTGAGTCTTGATAGTTTATGCACCTGATAACAGTTATGCAATTCTTCTGTCAATGCTAATGAAGCTCTACAGTTTTGATATTGCAAGCAAGGAAAATGTTCACCCTTGAAAGTTAACATTAGGAAGGATTCGTCAAATGCCAAGTGAAAGTGAGCGGAGAGAAAAAATACCAAATGCCTATAAGTGAACGCTCGGCTTGGTGGGTAACGAGTCAATAGTACTCTAACATTAACTTATGCCTGGAAAGGTCATTCTATGGGGGAAATATACTCTGTGGGCCCTGAAATAGGAACCAAATGCCAGGAATAGTTCATTCTGTGAAACCCCCCCGATTATTGTCCGGGATCTTATCATCCATGATATTCAATTACTCATCTGGTGGGTCGGTTCTTATTACATTAAATATTCTTAACTCCGAGTATTGATGAAGAACGCATAGAAAGTGTTCTGGGTGGAGTTATAGGGATTATTCTATTACTCAGCTGATTTTCTATTAATTCTGAATCTTCTATTAATGCTTATGTATACCTTATTTCTTATCTTACTTGGTTAGTTTGGAAGGAATTTCATTCCTTCTAGATTAATGTTATTAAAACTATTAATATAAAATTATACAAGTTATTTACTAGATCATTATTATGGGGATTATACATATTATGTATTAACACCATATATATATGTACTATATACATAATATGTATATATTACATATATATATGTAATATTATGCATATAATGTAGAAACACCATATATATATGGTGTTAATACATATTATGTCTTAATACCATACTCATGTTGTACCCCAATTTTGTCCACCCTCTTTCACATCTTACATGGTTATGTAGACATTATATAGTGGGCGCGGTCTGCAGAGAATAGTTTAGTTTAGAATTCTAGCTTTGGGAGTTAGAGGTGGAAGTTAAAATCTTTCTTCTCTGGGCCTCAGGGAGGATTTTAACCTCCGGTCTCCGGTTTACAAGACCGGCGCTTTAAGGCTAAGCTACTGGGGCAGTTTCATTCTAGAGCCTTATTTTCTACTCATCCTGCTAAGGGGGCAAGAATAAGGAACAGTGTGAAGTAGAGTAGGGAGGCTACTTGGCCAATAATGATAAAGGGGTGTTCTACTGGCATTCCCCCGATTCATGTCAGGATAAGGACGTCTGCTACTAGTGTTCAAAATAGGAACTGTGTCAGGGGGCGGAAGGTTAATCCTCGTTGTTTGGATGTGTGTAGGATCGGCACTACCATTAGTACCAAGATGGAAAATAGTAGTGCTAGCACTCCTCCTAGTTTATTGGGAATTGAGCGGAGAATAGCATAAGCAAATAAGAAATACCACTCTGGTTTGATATGGGGTGGGGTGACTAAGGGGTTGGCGGGGGTGAAATTGTCGGGGTCTCCTAGTAGGTTCGGAGAGAAGAGGGCTAGAGAGGTTAGGGCTAGTAGTATTACTGCGAATCCTAATAGGTCTTTATAGGAGAAGTAAGGGTGGAATGAAATTTTTTCGGCGTCTGAGTTGAGGCCTGCAGGGTTATTAGACCCTGTTTCATGCAGGAATAGGAGGTGGAGGATGGTAGCACCTGCGATTACAAAGGGAAATAGGAAGTGAAAGGCGAAGAATCGGGTGAGGGTTGCATTGTCTACTGAAAATCCCCCTCAGATTCATTGTACAAGGACTTCTCCTACATAGGGGACAGCAGATAGCAGGTTCGTAATTACTGTTGCACCTCAGAAAGATATTTGTCCTCAAGGTAGGACATAGCCAACGAAGGCTGTTATTATAGTTAGGAGGAGGAGAACGACCCCGATGTTTCATGTTTCTTTGTATAGGTAGGAGCCATAGTATAGTCCTCGGCCGATGTGTGCGTAGATACAGATAAAAAAGAAGGAGGCTCCGTTTGCATGTATGTTTCGGATTAGTCAGCCATAGTTTACATCACGGCAGATGTGGGTGACAGATGAGAATGCGGTTGCAATGTCTGATGTGTAGTGTATTGCTAGGAACAGCCCTGTTAGGATTTGTGATGCCAAGCACAGTCCCAGGAGAGATCCAAAGTTTCATCAAACTGAAATGTTGGCGGGGGCGGGGAGGTCAACTAGTGCGTCATTGGCGATTTTTAGGAGGGGGTGGGTTTTTCGTAGGCTTGCCATTAAGGGGTTTCTATAGTTGAATAACAACGGTGGTTTTTCAAGTCATTAGTCTCGGTTAAAATCCGGGTAGAAATTATGGCATATTTTATTAGCTTTCTACTTTTCGGGTTTGTTTTAGGGATAGTTGGAGTTGCTTCAAATCCTGCCCCTTACTTTGCAGCTTTGGGTTTAGTGCTGTCTTCTGGGGTGGGGTGTGCAATCTTAGCGATGTTTGGGTCACCTTTTCTTGCTTTGGCCCTATTTTTGATTTATTTGGGGGGTATGTTAGTTGTTTTTGGTTATTCAGCTGCTTTGGCCGCGGATGCGCATCCTGAGAGTTGAGGGGATGCTTCGGTATTTGAGCATGCAATATTTTATGTTGTTGGGGTGTTGGTTGCGTCGATGTACTTTGGGCCTACAGCTTATGATTTTAGTGTGGGGATGTTAAGTACGGTGAAAGAGTTCTTAGTGGTTCGGGGGGATGTTGGAGGGGTTGCCATGTTGTATGCTTTTGGGGGAATAATAATGTTTTTTTGTGCTTGAGTGCTTCTCTTAACTTTGTTTGTGGTATTAGAGTTAACTCGGGGCTTATCTCGGGGGGCTTTACGGGCTGTTTAAGTGGAGGCAAGTAAGGTCGCTAGGCCTGAAGTAATTAAGAAAATTATCAGGTATGTTTTGATTACGCCTCGTTGAGCGTCGCTGGTTGTAGTGGATATTTTGAGTTGTGAGGAGGCTAATCCTTTGGGCCCGGCTGCTTCGAATCATGTTTGATCTACTAATTGGTTGGCTATTGTTTGTCCTAGAATAAGATTAAGTTTAGGTGCCAGGCGGTGTACAACTGCTGGGAAGTAGCCTAGTATATTTGAGAAGTTATGTGTTTTAATAATAGGGGTTGTTTTAAATTGTTTGGCAGTAAGGGAGGCTAATTCTATGGCAGTTAGGAGACCAAGGATGGTAACAATAAGGGCTGCTAGTTTCAGTAGAGGGGGCATTGTCATGATGGGTGTTTTTGTAGGGAGGGCGTTTGAGGTAAGAATTAAACCTGCAACGATGCTTCCTCAGGCTAGTCGTTTGATGGGATTAATGACTGCTGGGTCGTTTTCATTAATTGGTGAAAGAGGGAAGAATCGTGGTGTGCCTATTGTAACAAAGAATACTACTCGGAAACTATAGACTGCAGTAAAAGAGGTTGCGATGAGAGTAAGGATGAGGGCCCAGGCGTTTAGGTAAGAGGTGTTTAAGGCTTCAATAATAGCATCTTTTGAGAAGAACCCGGCTAGGAAGGGGGTACCTGTAAGTGCTAGGCTGCCGATTGTTAGACAGGTTGAGGTGAAGGGGGCTAGGTTTTGTATTCCTCCCATTTTTCGGATGTCTTGTTCGTCGTTAAGGCTGTGAATGATGGATCCGGAACATAGGAAAAGTATGGCTTTAAAGAAGGCGTGGGTGCAAATATGGAAGAAGGCTAGTTGAGGTTGGTCAAGCCCGATAGTTACTATTATGAGTCCTAGTTGGCTAGAGGTGGAGAATGCTACAATTTTTTTGATGTCGTTTTGGGTTAGGGCACAAGTGGCGGTGAATAAAGTTGTAAGTGCTCCTAGGCACAGACAAATTGTGAGAGCTGTCTGGTTGTTGTGGGTAAGGGGGTGGAGGCGGATAAGTAGAAAAATTCCTGCTACGACCATAGTGCTTGAATGTAGTAGGGCAGATACTGGTGTAGGGCCTTCCATTGCGGAAGGCAGTCAGGGGTGAAGTCCGAATTGTGCTGATTTTCCTGTTGCAGCAATAATTAATCCTAGTAGAGGCAGGGTTATATCTGTGTTGTGTGAGAGAGAAAAAATTTGTTGTATTTCTCATGAGTTTAGGTTTATAGCAAATCAGGCTATGCTCATGATTAAGCCAATGTCACCAACTCGGTTATATAGGACAGCTTGGAGTGCGGCAGTGTTAGCGTCAGCCCGGCCGTATCACCATCCAATCAGGAGGAAGGATATAATTCCTACCCCTTCTCATCCAATAAATAGTTGAAATATATTATTAGCTGTGACAAGGATGATTATTGCGATGAGAAATATTAGTAGGTATTTGAAAAACCGGTTTATGTAGGGGTCTGCGTGCATATATCATGAGGCAAACTCTAGAATTGATCATGTCACGTAGAGGGCAATGGGGGTGAAAATAATAGAGTAGGCATCAAATTTCAGGCTAACATTAATGTTAAAGGTGGCTGTGTTTATTCAATGTCAGGTTGTAATAATTGTTTCTACTCCTTGATCTAGAAAAATGAATAGAGGTAGGAGGCTGACTACGAATGCTGTACTAACAGCGGTTTTCACATGTGTAACAGCTCAGTTAGGGTCTTTAGGTGCAGGGTCGATAGTCGTGATAATCGGGTAGGCTAGGAGGGCAAAGATTAGTGTAAGTGAAGATGTGAGAATTAATGTTGTTTGCATAGCCTCTGCTTGGATTTGCACCAAGGGTTTTTGGTTCCTAAGACCAACGGATGACTGTTATCCTTCAAGGCCGAGTGAGCCGCAGATTTTAACTGCGGGGGCAAAGATTAGCAGTCTCTGCTGCTACGGGCCTCTCTCGGCGGATAAGGGGGTTTGAACCCCTGTCTTTGGAATCACAATCCAACATTTTTGTTAAACTATATCTGCAGTAGAACCATCCTCACATAAATTCGGGTTTTAGAATTAGCAGGATGACTGGGATTAAGTGAAGCGTAATAAGTAGGTGCTCTCGTGTGTGGTAGGGGGTTAGGCCTAAAATGTGGGCAGGGACGGGGCCTCGTTGGGACATTAGGAATAAATACAGGGAATACCCTGCTGTAATTAATGTGCCGACTCCAGTTAGAACCAGGGTTCAGGGGGATCAGTTAAATATCGTAGTAATAATTATAACTTCTCCTATTAGGTTGGGGAGAGGGGGGAGAGCTAGGTTGGCTAGGTTAGCAATAAATCATCATGTGGCTGTAAGGGGGAATAGTATTTGGAGGCCTCGGGCTAGGACTATTGTTCGGCTGTGGGTTCGCTCATAAGCGGTGTTTGCTAAACAAAAGAGTGCGGAAGATACTAGTCCGTGGGCAATTATTAGGATGATAGCGCCGGTTAGACCTCAGGGGGTTTGAATTAAGATTCCTCCTGCTACGAGGCCCATGTGACTTACTGAAGAGTAAGCGATGAGGGATTTTAGGTCTGTCTGTCGTAAGCAAATTGAGCCGGTTATGATGATTCCTCATAGGGCCAGGACGATAAAGGGGTAGGCTATTTCTTTAGTTAGGGGGTCAAGTACGGTAGTCATTCGGATTATCCCATAGCCTCCTAGTTTTAGAAGGACGGCCGCTAGTACTATTGAGCCTGCAATTGGGGCCTCTACGTGCGCTTTGGGAAGTCAAAGATGTACGCCATAGAGAGGCATTTTTACTAAAAAGGCAATTAGGCATCCGGCCCATCAGATTTTGTCTCCTCAGGATATTAGCGTTAGGGGCTGCCCAAAGTTTAATGTAATTATTGATAGGCTGCCTGTTGAACTTTGTAGGGTGAGTAAGGCAACTAGTAGGGGTAGGGATCCGGCTAACGTGTAAAAGAGGAAGTAAGTTCCGGCGTTTAGGCGTTCTGCTTGGTTTCCTCATCGGGTAATAATAATTAGGGTTGGAACTAGTGTTGCTTCGAATATAATATAGAACATAATGATTTCTGTGGCCCCAAATGCAAGGATGAGAAATGCTTGTAGGGAGGCTAGCAGGCTGATATATATTCGTTGTCGGGAGATGGGCTCTGTGCTGGTGTGGTTTTGACTAGCTAAAATTATTAGAGGAAGAAGTCAGCAAGTTAATACTAGGAGAGGGGCTGATAAGGGGTCAATTGCTATGTATGTGTTAGGAAGAGTTCAGCCTGTTTCTGCTGTTCAGTTTAGTCAGGTAAGGCTAAGTAGGGCAATAACTAGGCTGTGAGCTACTGCAGCTGTTCATAGCCATTTTTTAGGGGTTAGTCAAGTTGTTGGGAAGAGCATGAGGGTGGGAATGAGAATTTTTAACATTGTAGGAGGTTAAGGCTTTGTAGGCGGTCGGTGCCATGCGTTCGAGCGGTAGCTACAAGGAGGGCCAATCCTGTGCTAGCTTCACAGGCAGAAAAAGCAAGAAGGAGTATTGGAGCTGCAGAGAAGTTAGTGGCTTCTGTTTGTAGGGTTCACAGGGAGAGGGCTACAAATAGCGACAGTATTATTCCTTCTAAGCATAGAAGTGCTGAGAGAAGGTGGGTGCGGTGAAATGCTAGTCCCATAAGACCTAGGATGAATGCTGTGCTAAAGCTAAAGTGTACTGGTGTCATAAGGGGAGTATGGACTTTAACCATAATTGTCTGAGCCGAAATCAGAAGTCTTTAGTTGGACTAATCCCCTATTCGGCCCATTCGAGGCCTCCCTGTGTTCATTCGTAAACTAGGCCTAGTGTGAGTAAAACAAGGATAGCGGTAGCTCAGGAGACGGTGGTTAGGGGGTTGATTAGTTGATTACCTCAGGGAAGTGGTAAGAGAAGGGCAATTTCTAGATCAAACAGTAGGAATAAGATAGCTACTAGAAAGAACCGTAATGAGAAGGGCAAACGGGCAGATCCTAAGGGGTCAAATCCGCACTCGTATGGGGAGAGCTTTTCTGCGTCCGGGTTTATTTGGGGTAGCCAAAAAGAGACAATTACTAGGATAATTGAGAGAAGAGATGCAATTGTTAGGATGGTTATGATTAAGCTCATTATCTTTCCTGGGGTTTAACCAAGATTAGATGGTTGGAAGCCACCTGTACTGTCTTTTATACTAGAAAGATTATGATCCTCATCAATAGATAGAGACGTAGAGGAAGAGTCAGACTACGTCAACGAAGTGTCAGTATCAGGCAGCTGCTTCAAACCCAAAGTGATGGTTTGAAGTAAAGTGGTAAAGAACTTGACGGAGAAGGCAGACAGCCAGGAATGATGAGCCAATAATTACGTGGAGGCCGTGGAATCCTGTGGCAACAAAGAATGTAGATCCGTACACGCCGTCTGCAATGGTGAAAGGGGCTTCGTAGTATTCTATTCCTTGAAGGAAAGTGAAGTAGAACCCTAGTAAAATTGTTAGGGTAAGTGATTGGATTGCTTGTTTTCGTTCGCCCTCTATCAAGCTGTGGTGGGCTCATGTAACAGTGACGCCGGAGGCCAGGAGGACGGCTGTATTAAGAAGTGGCACTTCAAACGGGTCTAAGGTAGTAATTCCTGTTGGGGGTCAGCATCCTCCTAGTTCGGGGGTGGGAGCGAGGCTTGAGTGGTAGAAGGCTCAGAAAAATCCTGCAAAGAAGAACACTTCTGATGTAATAAATAAAATTATTCCGTATCGGAGCCCTTTTTGTACGGGAGGGGTGTGGTGTCCTTGGAAGGTGCCTTCTCGTACAATGTCTCGTCATCATTGATATATAGTTATTAGGGTTAAAATAAGTCCGAGTGTTATAAGGGTGATTGAATGGAAGTGGAACCAAATTGCAGTGCCGGAGGTTAGCAGGAGGGCGCCAACTGCTCCGGTGAGCGGTCAGGGGCTTGGGTCTACCATATGATATGCGTGTGCTTGGTGGGCCATTAGACGTTTTCTTGTAGGTAGAGGCTTAGGAGTAGGACGAAGACATAGGCTTGAATTATTGCTACGGCAACTTCTAGAAGGGTAAGTAAAAATAAGACTGTGGCAGTTAAAATGGCAACTGTAGGCATAATAGGGAGAAGTACAAATGCTGCTGTGGCGATTAGCTGAATGAGCAGGTGTCCGGCGGTGAGGTTGGCAGTTAGTCGAACTCCTAGTGCTAGTGGTCGAATAAAAAGGCTAATAGTTTCGATAATAATAAGGACGGGGATTAAAGGGACGGGGGTGCCTTCTGGTAGGAGGTGCCCTAGGGCGGCAGTTGGTTGGTTTCGCATCCCAATAATGACGGTAGCAAGTCAAAGAGGCACGGCAAGTCCCATGTTTAGTGAGAGTTGCGTTGTTGGCGTAAATGTATAGGGAAGGAGTCCTAGTATGTTAATGGTAATTAGGAACAGTATTAGAGAGGTTAGTAGCACTGCTCATTTGTGTCCTCCTGGATTAAGAGGCAGGAGGAGTTGTTGGGTAAAGCGGTTAATAAATCATCCTTGCAGGGTTAATACTCGATTGTTTAATCATCGTGAAGTTGGAGTTGGATAGAGAGTTCAGGGAAGTGCAATTGCTAGCGCAATAAGGGGGATTCCTATGTAAGTGGGGCTCATAAATTGGTCAAAGAAGCTTAGTATCATGGTCAGGTTCAAGGTTCGGGTTTAGCTTTTTCAGCTCCTACGGTTGTGGGCTCATTGTTAAAGTTGTGAGCTAATACTTTAGGTGGAATGACTGTTAAGAAAACTAGTCAGGAGAAGACAAGAATTGCAAATCAAGGGGCAGGATTAAGTTGGGGCATGTCACTAGGGGTGGTTGGGGGTCACCAATCTTCAGCTTAAAAGGCTGACGCTAGTCCCTATTTAGCTTCCTAGTGAGGCGTCTTCAAGTATTAGTGAGGATCAGTTTTCAAAGTGTTCTAGGGGAACAGCTTCTACTACAATAGGCATGAAGCTATGGTTTGCACCGCAGATTTCAGAACATTGTCCGTAGAAAACTCCGGGACGAGAGGCAATAAAGGCAGTTTGATTTAGTCGTCCTGGGACTGCGTCTATTTTTACTCCTAGGGCAGGGACAGCTCATGAGTGGAGAACATCTTCTGCAGAGACTAGGACACGAATTGGTGATTCTATGGGGACGACTATTCGATGGTCAGTCTCTAGTAGGCGGAACTGTCCGGGAACAAGGTCTTGGGTGGGGACTATGTATGAGTCGAATCCTAAGTCTTCATAATCTGTATATTCGTAGCTTCAATATCATTGGTGGCCTATGGCTTTAATTGTTAAGTGGGGGTCGTTAATTTCGTCCATGAGGTAAAGAATTCGCAGGGAGGGAAGGGCAATTATAATTAAAATAACCGCTGGTAGAATGGTTCATACGATTTCAACTTCTTGAGAATCTAAGATATATTTATCAGTGAGTTTTGTTGATACTATGCAGACAATAATATAAAGGACCAGTACGCTAATTAGTAGGACGATTATTAGGGCGTGGTCGTGGAAGTGTAAGAGTTCTTCTATAACAGGGGAGGCCGCGTCTTGCAATCCTAGTTGTGAGGGATGTGCCATTTAGCTCTGGGCTAAGACACGCGGGAGTTTAACCCACAATTTTGCCTCGACAAGGCAAGGTAATCGTTTTACTAGTGTCTTATTTAAGAAAGTGGCAGAGTGGCCATGCAGTTGGCTTGAAACCATCTCACGGGGGTTCGATTCCTCCCTTTCTCGTTATTTTGCTTGAACTTGTACGAAAGCCGGCTCTTCAAAGGTGTGGTATGGAGGAGGGCAGCCGTGCAGTCATTCTACGTTTGTTATGGTAAGCTCTACTGATGAGACTTCTCGTTTAGCAGCAAATGCTTCTCAGAGAATAAATAAGAACATGATTACAGCAACAAGGGAAATTAGTGATCCGATCGAAGATACTGTATTTCAAAGAGTATAGGCGTCCGGGTAGTCCGAGTATCGTCGTGGCATTCCGGCCAGGCCTAGGAAGTGCTGTGGGAAGAAAGTTAAATTAACTCCTACGAACATAACTCCAAAGTGGATTTTAGTTCATGTGCTATGCAAGGTGTAGCCGGAGAACAGGGGGAATCAGTGTACGAATGCGGCTATAATGGCAAATACGGCCCCCATTGATAGAACATAGTGGAAGTGCGCAACTACATAGTAGGTGTCGTGAAGAACAATATCTAGTGAAGAATTAGATAGTACGATTCCTGTCAGACCTCCGACTGTAAATAGGAAAATAAATCCTAGGGCTCAAAGAAGGGGGGTTTCTCATTTAATTGATCCACCATGTAGTGTGGCTAGTCAGCTAAATACTTTCACCCCTGTCGGGATGGCAATAATTATTGTTGCGGAAGTAAAGTAGGCTCGAGTGTCCACATCCATTCCAACAGTAAACATATGGTGGGCTCAGACAATAAAGCCTAATAGTCCGATGGCTATCATTGCTCACACCATTCCTATATACCCGAAAGGTTCTTTTTTCCCTGCGTAATAGGCCACAATATGCGAGATTATACCAAACCCGGGGAGAATAAGAATATAGACTTCAGGGTGGCCAAAGAATCAGAAGAGATGTTGGTATAAAATGGGGTCTCCTCCCCCTGCAGGGTCAAAGAAGGTCGTATTTAGGTTACGATCTGTGAGTAGCATAGTAATTCCGGCAGCCAGGACTGGTAGGGAAAGAAGAAGAAGAACAGCAGTCACAAGTACGGCTCACACAAATAGGGGGGTTTGATACTGGGAAATTGCTGGCGGTTTCATATTAATAATTGTAGTAATAAAATTAATTGCTCCAAGAATTGATGAAATACCTGCAAGGTGGAGGGAGAAGATGGTTAGGTCAACAGATGCTCCGGCGTGGGCTAAGTTGCCTGCTAAGGGCGGATAGACTGTTCATCCTGTTCCTGCCCCAGCTTCTACTCCTGAAGAGGCTAGTAGTAGGAGAAAAGAGGGGGGAAGGAGTCAAAAGCTTATGTTATTTATTCGTGGGAATGCCATGTCTGGTGCCCCAATCATTAGGGGCACTAATCAGTTTCCAAATCCTCCGATCAGGATCGGCATTACTATGAAGAAGATTATTACGAAGGCATGCGCGGTACCGATAACATTATAGATTTGATCGTCTCCAAGAAGCGCACCAGGCTGGCTCAGTTCTGCCCGAATCAGAAGACTCAGGGCAGTTCCTACTATCCCTGGTCAGGCACCAAATACTAAATAAAGGGTGCCAATATCTTTATGATTAGTTGAGAAAAATCAACGTGTAATTCCCACAGGTAGGATGGCCGAAGGTCTAGGCGGCGGATTTGTAGCTCCGAGTACAGAGGTTTAACTCCTCTTCTTACCAAGAAGCTCTGTGGTGAAGTTCATGTCAGGTTGCAAACCTGAAGACGTAGGCTAACGCCTACCGGGGCTTTCCCCGCCTTTGTCCCCGGACGGCGGGGAAAGTAGACGGATGCTCGCTGGTTAGGGCGCTTAGCTGTTAACTAAGATTTTGTAGGATCGAGGCCTTCCCGTCTAGAAAGGCTTTAGCTTAATTAAAGTGTCTGGGTTGCATTCAGAAGATGTGGGATAAAATCCTGCAAGTCTTATCAGGGGCTAGGAGATTTTCACTCCTGCTAGGAGCTTTGAAGGCTCGTGGTCTATATGCTATCCTAAGCCCCTAGGCTAACAGGGCTAGCACTGAGGGGGTGAGGGGTAGTAGACAGGTTGCTATTATAATAGCGGTGGCTAGGGGTAATGTGGGGTTTTTAGTTGAGGTTCGTCATGGTGTTGAAGAATTAATGGTGTAGGGGGCTAGGGTGAGGGTTATTGCGTATGTCAATCGGAGGTAGAAGTACAGGCTTAGGAGGGCTGTCAGGGCAATTACTGTGGCTGTGAGGGGGAAACCTTGATTAGAGACTTCTTGTAGGATTAGTCATTTTGGCATGAAGCCTGTAAGAGGAGGGAGTCCGCCTAAGGAAAGTAAAATGAGACAGGCTAGTGCGCTTAGTGTTGGGGCTTTCGTTCAGGCTGAGGCTAGTGTAATGGTTTTGGTTGAGTTTACTTTTTCCAGTGTGAGAAAGGCTGCGGCTGTTATGATAATATAGGTGATAAGGGCTAGAAGGGTCATGTTCGGGGCCATTTGGGCTACTAGAATTATTCATCCTAGGTGGGCAACTGAGGAATAGGCTAGGACTTTTCGGAGTTGGGTTTGGTTAAGTCCTCCTCATCCTCCAACCAAGGTAGAGCAGATTGCTAGGGCAGTTAGAAGATAGGGGTGAGCATTTTCTGCCACTTGCAGAATCAGCGCGAAGGGGGCTAGTTTTTGTCAGGTGGAAAGGATTAGTCCTGTGGTGAGGGTAATTCCTTGTAATACTTCTGGGAGTCAAAAGTGTGTTGGGGCTAGTCCAATTTTTAGTGCTAGGGCAGTAATTGCGATGGTGCAGGCAATGGGATTGGTTAGTTGGGTTACTTCTCATTGTCCGGATATTCATGCGTTTGTTGTGCTGGCAAATAAGATTATTGCGGCTGCTGTGGCTTGTGTAAGAAAGTATTTGGTTGTGGCTTCAACGGCTCGGGGGTGGTGTTGATGGGCTATAAGTGGGATGATGGCAAGGGTATTAATTTCTAGTCCTATTCATGCTAGAAGTCAGTGGGAGCTGGCGAAAGTTAGGGTGGTTCCCAGTCCTAGGCTGAATAAAAGGATAGTAAGTACGTAAGGGTTCATTAGTAAGGGAAGGATTTTAACCAACATGTTCGGGGTATGGGCCCAAAAGCTTTTTTAGCTGACATTACTAGAAAGTGGTGTAGTGGAAGCACCCAGAGTTTTGATCTCTGGAGGATGGGTTCGAGTCCCTTTTTTCTAAAGAGCCGGGGGGAGTTTAACCCCCTTGGTTCACTCTATCAAAGTGGCCCTTAGGCGTTCAGGCACAGCTCCGTGGGGTTTACAGTTGTGGGGGAAGTCCCGCGGTTCCAACTGGCAGTGAAATGTGTCAGAGAATAAGTGCTAGGGTGAGGGGAAGGAAGTTTTTTCATACTAGGTGCATTAGCTGGTCATATCGAAATCGGGGGTAGGAGGCTCGGACTCATAGGAAGACAGCAGATAGTAGGGCGGCTTTAATTATAATGCTAATTGTGGTTAGTTCTGGTAGTGAGGGAAAGTGGGAGGCTCCTATAAATAGGATGGCCGATAAGGTATTTATGAATAGAATGTTGGCGTATTCTGCTAGGAAAAACAGGGCGAAAGGTCCTCCTGCATATTCTACATTGAATCCCGAGACTAGTTCTGATTCTCCTTCAGTGAGGTCGAAGGGTGCTCGGTTTGTTTCTGCTAGCGTAGAAATATATCATATCGCTGCTAGAGGTCAGGCTGGGGCTAGGAGTCAAATTCCTTCTTGGGCGGTGCTAAATATGGATAAGGTAAATCCCCCTGTAAATACAATTGTGCAGAGAAGAATTAGGCCAAGGGCGACTTCATAGGAGATGGTTTGGGCTACTGCTCGAAGGGCTCCAATTAGGGCGTATTTAGAATTTGATGCTCATCCTGAGCCTAGAATGGAGTATACGGCTAAGCTTGATAGTGCTAGGATAAATAGTATGCTAAGGCTTAAGTCTGTAACTGGGTATGGGAGGGGGAGGGGCGCTCAGAGGGTCAGGGCAAGTGTGAGGGCGAGGGTGGGGGTTGCTAGAAATAGAAAGGGGGAAGATGTAGAGGGTCGTACTGGCTCTTTAATGAACAGTTTTACTCCATCGGCGATTGGCTGGAGGAGTCCGTAGGGGCCAACTACGTTTGGTCCTTTACGTAATTGTATGTATCCTAGTACTTTTCGTTCAATTAGGGTGAGGAAAGCTACGGCTAAAAGGACAGGCACGATATAAGCTAAAGGATTAATAATGTGGGCTATGAGAATGTGGAGCATAGCTGGGGAGAGGATTTGAACCTCTGAGGGGGAAGGCTTAGGCTTCCTGCATTTACCGGGCTCTGCCACCCCAGCATGCCTTTTTCTCAGGCTGGGGTGTGGCCCCCCTTTGTCTGTTTTAGTTGATTTCAGCAGGTCGGGGGGAGGCGTGCCTTTAGCATGGGCCTCATCATTCCGGTCCTTTCGTACTAGGAAGGGTGGCATCACAGATAGAAACTGACCTGGATTACTCCGGTCTGAACTCAGATCACGTAGGACTTTAATCGTTGAACAAACGAACCCTTAATAGCGGCTGCACCATTAGGATGTCCTGATCCAACATCGAGGTCGTAAACCCTCTCGTCGATATGGACTCTGGGAGAGGATTGCGCTGTTATCCCTAGGGTAACTTGGTCCGTTGATCGGCGTGGGCCGGATCATAATTCGGTCAAATATTTTGTGACTTAGAGCTGTGGCTCTTGGTTTCAGGGTATTCCCCTGTCCTCTTGGGGGCTTTGTTTTCCCCCGTGGTCGCCCCAACCGAAGACGTTTGTGCCAGGGCTATGTTATTTGGGTTTCCATTAACTTGGTTGCTTTTCATAGTTGGTGGGCGTCTAAAGCTCCATAGGGTCTTCTCGTCTTGTGTTAATATGCCCGCTTCTGCACGGGCAGATCAGTTTCATTGACTGGAAAAAAGAGACAGTTAAACCCTCGTTATGCCATTCATACAGGTCTCCATTTAAAAGACAATTGATTGCGCTACCTTTGCACGGTTAAAATACCGCGGCCGTTAAACTTTTGGTCACAGGGCAGGCGGGACCTCCTATATTGTTGTGGGCAGGAGGCGATGTTTTTGGTAAACAGGCGGGGTTTAGGTTTGCCGAGTTCCTTTTTGTTCTTTAAGTCTTTCCCTTTGATTAAGCACTCCTGTGTGGGGGTAACGATTGGGTTTTGCGTGTTTTTCTTGGCCTGGTAGGGCAATTATGCACTTCCCTCTTTTGTTGGGTTCGTTAATTGTCGATGGTGGGTCCGATTCGATTTACACATGTGCGGGGAGAAGTTCGTTCTTCTTATTACTCGTTCTAGCAGGGTTTCTTCTATGTCGGCATAGAAGAGCTCAGTATAGGTTAGGGGCGTTGTTGGTGGTTTAATGTTATAATAGGCTTAAGTTGTGGTTTGAGCTTTAACGCTTTCTATGCGGATGGCTGCTTTTAGGCCCACCGAAACCTGTGGCCTTTATTAATTGTATTTCTTAGCCTCCTGTGAAGGTTGTGTCCTTTGTTAAGGGAGCTGTACCTCCTTTGACTAACTCCCATGGTTATCCTTATGCCTAATTTAAGTAGGACTGTTGTGGTTAAGGGTATTATGGGGCTGAACTTCTATTCATTTCTTGAGCAACCAGCTATAACCTGACTCGGTAGGTCTTTCACCTCTACTCGGGGATCTTCCCATTCTTTTGCCACAGAAACGGGTTGGCCCTATAATAGGCTGTCCCGGAGTAGCTCGTCCGGTTTCGGGGTTTCAAACTAGAGGTCTCTCTGCTTGGGGGTACTGGCTAGATCATGATGCAAAAGGTACGAGCTTTAGTCTCTGCTTTTACTTACTTAAGTGCGCTTTTTCAACTCTCTTTCAGCTTTCCCTTGCGGTACTTTGTCTATGGCTTCATTGGTCCTTTTCTGTCGCCCGTACTGGGGTGGTCGAATGGTTTAGTTTTTATTATTAGTTTTTGGTGGTTGTGTTATGTTGTCAATTTTACTTTTAATGTTTTGAGCTAGCTGTTTAGTTCAGGGCGATCCAACTTGCATGGATGTCTTCTCGGTGTAAGGGAGATGCTTAACTATCTCAGCCACACCCTGGTTATTCCAAGTGCACCTTCCGGTACACTTACCATGTTACGACTTGCCTCCCCTTGTAGCTTTTGTTATGTTAATTACAAAATGTATGTGTTGTTGGGGAGAGTGACGGGCGGTGTGTGCGCGCTTCAGAGCCGGCTTCAAGAGAGCGCTCTATTCTCTCCTTACTGCTAAATCCACCTTCAGGCCACCGGTTTCAGGTGACTTTTCGTTAGTTAATCTGCTTCAGATAATGTAGCCCATTTCTTCCTACTTCGTACGCTACACCTCGACCTGACGTTTTGGGCATTGCCCATCTTGCTTACTTTGGTTCCTTCACAGGGTAAGCTGGCGACGGTGGTATATAGGCGGGAAAAGCAAGGAGTAGTGAGGTTGAACGGGGGTTATCGGTTCTAGAACAGGCTCCTCTAGGGGGGTCTGAAGCACCGCCAAGTCCTTTGGGTTTTAAGCTGGCGCTCGTAGTACCCGGGCGGATGCTTGTTGTGGTGAAGTATCAAAGTTTACGGCAGGGCATAGTGGGGTATCTAATCCCAGTTTGTGCCCCAGCTGTCGTGGGTTCTGGTAGTATGCGTATAAAGCTACTTTCGTTCAGGGGGTTCGATCCCCCAGGTGCGTATAACAGCCTAGGGGGTCTTTGGCTTTAGTGTTGGGTATTCCATAACCACTCTTTACGCCGGGCTTATCAACTTGGGTCTCTCGTATAACCGCGGTGGCTGGCACGAGTTTTACCGGCCCTCTTAACCCTGACTAAGTCAAGTTTTCACTTATGGCTTAATGTTTATCACTGCTGAATTCCCTTAGGGGTGTGGCTGAGCAAGGCGTCTTGGGCTAGTGCGTTGTGCCTGATACCTGCTCCTCGTCTCCGGACGGGAGATTGAGGGCATTCTCACAGGGGTGTGGAGGCTTGCATGTGTAAATTGGGTTAAAGCTGATAATAAAGTCAGGACCAAACCTTTGTGCTAGTGGGGCTTTCTAGGGCCCATCTTAACATCTTCAGTGTTATGCTTTGCTTAAGCTACGCCAGC